TAGTCCTCTTCGCCGGGTTACAGAGCGAGTCAGTTAGGTCCGAAAGACTTTCTATTAATCATTTGAATTGGTAAAAGCACTGGATCTCCCATTGCTGGGAAGGGAACTAAACTATTACCACCTATGGATCATACCTATTGGATTGATCTTTCGATAGAAAGTATTCGCTCGGCTGGATCAACATAAGCTTATCGTAGGACTGCACTTGGGGAGGCTTACCCCTGGAACGCAACTACAACGGCCCGGGTGATGAAACTGAAGTGAGTCATTCTGCTTGTATCGACTTCCGTCTGTTCAATACCGATACCTGTCATATTCCATAGCTGTTCTTTCTTCCCTTGATCGTCACGCAAGACGCTTTTCTGACACAAACCTAGTAGTTCTTTGTCCTGCCGATCTTGGGTGAACTGATGCTCCAAGACCAAGAGTTTTCACAGCCAAAGCTATTGAAGCCCTTCTTTTCCTATTAAGTAATATGAAGTAAGTCTTCCTCTGGTCGACTTATCCCTCTGCTCTTCCTTTGGTTATATACCTAATCACCTACCTGTATCAGTTGATTCTCCTTCTTCCTTTCTTATTTGAGGATTCAGCCCTGGTTGATAGTTTGTTTCAGTTGAAGGGAGGTTTGTAAATAAACCAATTCCTTCTGTCGTGTATTCCCGATTCATGCAGCCTTAGATGCTTCAATTGTCGATTTTAGTATTGAGGTTACACCTATGGATTATTTATTGTAGGCCAACTCTACTGCACTAGTACCAATAGGCGGCATAGAAGAAGAAGAAAATAAGCACTACGCCTAGGAAAAAACGAAAACTTTGTTAGAAATTACCCCCTTTCCTTATCGGGATCGGGATTCACAAGAATGGTTGGGACAACAAACATCCATCTCGTTCGTACTTTGGATACCCGTATAACCATAAAAAACTTTTGAAGTTTCTAATTCCTTTGAATTAAGGGGCGTTGGGGACAAAGAAATTTTTGGAGTTACCTTTTATCTAGTATCAACAGCTTGATACTAAAAAAAAGAAAAAGATCTTTCGCAGGCTAAGGAAAGAACAAAATTTTCAGCACATTGATACGAATAAGTCTTTCTTTTTCTAAAAGCATAAGTAGTAAACATTTTGGACTAGGGTTCCCATACATGCAAACATACAAAAGAAAACCAAACAAAGATAGTTAGCATAAATAGGACTCCAGTAAGCATCGGAGTAGATCTCTACTAAACAAAGCCAAAGAAAGTCATGCATTAAAACACACTACTTTGCGTCTACAGACACTTATTTAAACCTTCTTAAAAAAAAAAGAGTCGACGGAATATTCTAGTATCCCCGGTGCCCGTGGGTGACAGCCTGCACTATGAGTGCTTGCTGCTCCGCCCGCAGCGCTTGCTGCCTCCCCTCCAAATCCTCGATACGCTCTCTGGCAGCGCGAATGCGCGCTTCTTTCCTGGCAGGATCCAGTGTTCTAACACTCCTCAAAAAGAGGTTTAGCACTCTACGGCGCTCTTGAATCTCATTTTGCAGTTGCCCCATTTCGGCAGCAATTGCAGAAAGCCTGTTTGCAGCATCCATAGCCATACGTGCTAGTACTAAATTTCTTTGATTTTCATTTGATGAAGTGAAGACACTTATCGAGCCTCCATTTATAGAGTGGTAGAGTAATATCGCCATGCAGTACGAATTGCATGGCTGGCACAATTCTTACTACTATAACCACGCAGCCTGTATGAACAAACAAACTTTGCAGAACCGTTTCACCTAATCGATCGTGGTGAAGTCAGCAATGGATTCGGCGGATCATCCACGTCACGAATTGGATGGCAGGCACAATTCTTACTAGTTCTCCGCACAACTTTTCTGCAGTTGAAGACTATCATGCCTGTTTCATGAAAAACTGGCTGGCTCTGGCTACCTTGCGGAGCAAACAAAAGATCCCCAAATCACACTGCCTGTATGAACAAACAAACTTTGTACAACCAGCTTACGTGGAAAAGATTCCATATTCTATGCCAATAGACTCGTGACATCCATGTACTGAGTCGTCAAATGAGCAAAGCCCAAGCTTATACGCATTGGCCCACAGGGTGCCCATCTTCAAGAAGGCCCGAATGAAAGACCCAAGCCTACATGAACCATCACAAAGAAAGTCCTACAAATGAAGACTCGGGCCTGTTTCGATGAAACCTCGATGAAAGCCCACAGAAGGGCCAAAGCACAACAAGCCTACCCATCATCAGCCAACCCCCCTCCCATGCGAAAGGATCAGGAAGGAAGAAACATTTTGCGGTATCGTATAGTTGAGAAAGGCTTCATTTAGGAGCGCTCTTTTCATCCAACTAGTTTTATCGTAATAGAAGAAAAAGAATCAGAACGCCCAAAAACTCCCATGTCTTTCTTGGTTGGACTAACCGGCGATTTACAACAAGTCTTTCTTCATTGCAAGAAGCGGAACCAATATACATTTTTCAGAAAGAATCTAAATTTTATGACAAATCCGGTCCGATGGCTGTTCTCCACTAACCACAAGGATATAGGGACTCTATATTTCATCTTCGGTGCCATTGCTGGAGTGATGGGCACATGCTTCTCAGTACTGATTCGTATGGAATTAGCACGACCCGGCGATCAAATTCTTGGTGGGAATCATCAACTTTATAATGTTTTAATAACGGCTCACGCTTTTTTAATGATATTTTTTATGGTTATGCCGGCGATGATAGGTGGATCTGGTAATTGGTCTGTTCCGATTCTGATAGGTGCGCCTGACATGGCATTTCCACGATTAAATAATATTTCATTCTGGTTGTTGCCTCCAAGTCTCTTGCTCCTATTAAGCCCAGCCTTAGTAGAAGTGGGTAGCGGAACTGGGTGGACGGTCTATCCGCCCTTAAGTGGTATTACCAGCCATTCTGGTGGAGCAGTTGATTCAGCAATTTCTAGTCTTCATCTATCTGGTGTTTCATCCATTTTAGGTTCTATCAATTTTATAACAACTATCTTCAACATGCGTGGACCTGGTATGACTATGCATAGATCACCTCTATTTGTGTGGTCCGTTCTAGTGACAGCATTCCCACTTTTATTATCACTTCCGGTACTGGCAGGGGCAATTACCATGTTATTAACCGATCGAAACTTTAATACAACCTTTTCTGATCCCGCTGGAGGGGGAGACCCCATATTATACCAGCATCTCTTTCGGTTCTTCGGTTTTCAATGGCCCTTTTCAGATTCAAATCTGAATACGCATTGCGCTATATGCTGGGACTGTCTGCTTAATGGTACTCCTACTATGTTCATAAGTGGTTTTCTAGTCAAACCCCGATCTAGTCAAAATGGAGTATCTAAGACACAATCAGCAGGTAACCAACGACATAAAAGCAGTCTAGTAGGAACCTCAGAGACTACACGCGCAACAACTTATCCTAAATCCTTCTGTTAGTGGCTAGCTGGAATTATCGATGGTGATGGAACTCTTCAAGTTAGTAAACAAGGATATACTTCTCTTTCAATTACTATGGGACTCGAAGATCTACCACTACTACGATATATCCAACATATGCTTGGTGGAAGTCTTAAAATGCGATCAGGTGCTAAAGCTTATCGTTATCGACTACATAATAAACTTGGTATGATGAAACTAATGAATTGTATTAATGGTCATATTCGACATGAAGCACGACTACTTCAACTACATCGTGTCTGTCAAGTACATTATATCCCTGTAATTCTACCTATTACACTATATGCTCAATCCAATTGGTTTGCAGGATTCTTTGATGCTGATGGTACCATTGGTATCGCTATGAAGCATCAACTACCTCAACTAAGTATTCGAGTAACTAAGAAACTTCTACAAGATGTGGAGTCTTATAAGGTAGTATTTGGAGGAAATATCTACTTTGATAGTAGTCAAAATGGTTACTATCACTGGTCTGTACAAAGTCGAAAAGATGTGCTTTTTATGCTTTCTGACTTTCAATAAAGTACTTGGAGAAGTCATAAATCACGACGATTCTTCCTTATTGAGGAATATTACAGTCTTTACGATCTCAAAGCATTGAAACCTGACAGTATGAACCATAAAGCATGGCTAGCTTTCCTAGACAAATGGAAGAAGTTGATGATATAGTCCACCTTTCTTCTATTCATCCGCTTATATATATTAGTAGAAGAGAGAAGCATCCTGAAGTTTATATTCTCATTCTGCCGGGATTTGGTATCATAAGTCATATCGTTTCTACTTTTTCGGGAAAACCGGTTTTCGGGTATCTAGGCATGGTTTATGCCATGATCAGTATAGGTGTTCTTGGATTTCTTGTTTGGGCTCATCATATGTTTACTGTGGGCTTAGACGTTGATACCCGTGCCTACTTCACCGCAGCTACCATGATCATAGCTGTCCCCACTGGAATAAAAATCTTTAGTTGGATCGCTACCATGTGGGGGGGTTCGATACAATACAAAACACCCATGTTATTTGCTGTAGGGTTCATCTTTTTGTTCACCATAGGAGGACTCACTGGAATAGTTCTGGCAAATTCTGGGCTAGACATTGCTCTACATGATACTTATTATGTGGTTGCACATTTCCATTATGTACTTTCTATGGGAGCCGTTTTTGCTTTATTTGCAGGATTTCACTATTGGGTAGGTAAAATCTTTGGTCGGACATACCCTGAAACTTTAGGTCAAATCCATTTTTGGATCACTTTTTTCGGGGTGAATCTTACCTTCTTTCCTATGCATTTCTTAGGGCTTTCGGGTATGCCACGTCGCATTCCAGATTATCCAGATGCTTACGCTGGATGGAATGCCCTTAGCAGTTTTGGCTCTTATATATCCGTAGTTGGGATTTGTCGTTTCTTCGTGGTCGTAACAATCACTTCAAGCAGTGGAAAGAACAAAAGATGTGCTCCAAGTCCTTGGGCTGTTGAACAGAATCCAACCACACCGGAATGGATGGTACAAAGTCCTCCAGCTTTTCATACTTTTGGAGAACTTCCAGCTATCAAGGAGACGAAAAGCTATGTGAAGTAAAAGAAGAAACGGTCGCCGATTGCTACTAAGAACCTAACAGAACTTTTTTTTTCTAAATGAAATAAGGTATGTCTATATTTTATATACCGTCGCCTTAGTGCAAAAAGTATTTGCCTGGTGTTCAGTGACTGGCCTTTTCTCGTCGAATGTCCCATGCTTTCCGTTGGTCAACAACCAACCACAACTCTCTCTATATACTTATTTACTACTCCTACAGGCTTGACGGAGTGAAGCTGTCTGGAGGGAATTTCATTGTCTCAATCAATCCATATGTTTCACAACTTTCGACGCATCTTTAGCTTTGATGAGAATAGTCTGAACTCAAGTTCCAGTGATAATACAGCTATACACAATAAATTAGCAGAGTTGATGACTAATAAGAGTGCCCAAGATGTTCTGGTTGCGGCCGAAGCTTTACATGGCGAAAGCGACAATATTGGATTTTTAGAGCACCTGTTAGATGATTTTACCAAAAACGGAGTAGGAGGTGAAGCCTATAAGGATGCCACGGATCTAGTAAAGAACGGCGGAAGCCCGCTTGATCAATTTGAGATTATCCCATTGATTCCTATGAATATAGGAGACTTGTATTTCTCATTCACAAATCCATCTTTGTTTATGCTGCTAACTCTCAGTTTGGTCCTACTTCTGCTTTATTTTGTTACTAAAAAGGGAGGAGGAAACTCAGTACCAAATGCTTGGCAATCCTTGGTAGAGCTTATTTATGATTTCGTGCCGAACCCGGTAAACGAACAAATAGGTGGTCTTTCCGGAAATGTTAAACAAAAGTTTTCCCCTTGCATCTCGGTCACTTTTACTTTTTCGTTATTTCGTAATCCCCAGGGTATGATACCTTATAGCTTCACAGTTACAAGTCATTTTCTCATTACTTTGGGTCTCTCATTTTCGATTTTTATTGGCATTACTATAGTGGGATTTCAAAGAAATGGGCTTCATTTTTTTAGCTTCTTATTACCTGCAGGAGTCCCACTGCCGTTAGCACCTTTTTTAGTACTCCTTGAGCTAATCCCTCATTGTTTTCGCGCATTAAGCTCAGGAATACGTTTATTTGCTAATATGATGGCCGGTCATAGTTCAGTAAAGATTTTAAGTGGGTTCGCTTGGACTATGCTATGTATGAATGATCTTTTATATTTCATAGGAGATCTTGGTCCTTTATTTATAGTTCTCGCATTAACCGGTCTTGAATTAGGTGTAGCTATATCACAAGCTCATGTTTCTACGATCTCAATCTGTATTTACTTGAATGATGCTACAAATCTCCATCAAAGTGCTTATTTTTTTATAATTGAACAAAAGCAAGGGGCGAGAGTACAGAGCTTTAATCATATGAATATCTTTCGCCCCTATAGAAAAGATCATCAGAGAATCCATAACCCCAATTGCTACGGGAATACCGTTTAGTTGGCCTATGCCTGTTTGAACAGCTTCAGTGAATCCTGTTTTTCTTTGATAAAAATCAATACGATCTTTAGTTGTCTCCTCCTCCTCCCCCTCCGAATCAAATTCAATGGGATCCCGAGAAACCATGTATTCATCCATAGGATCCCACGTACCCGGATCGATCAAAAGTTCAATTCTATCTGAACTACTCATTTGAAAATGATATCCACATTGTTCACAAATATTCATTTTTGATTTCAAAAATTTCTTATAATTGAATCCATAACAATTTTCGCATTGAAGCCACAAATCCCTATATTTTTTAGTTCGATCGAGATCATTAGAACTTTCTCTTTCATTCTCATTAGAACTTTCTCTTATAGTGAAATCAACACCCTTCGTATGAGTTCGTCTACTGGAACTCTCGCCTTCGCTACTATTGCGGCTTTCACCATCACATACGGACCCATGAATGTCGTAACTGTCATTATCACTACTACTTACAGTGGTAGTATCTATACAGATTTGCGACTGAAGATAACTGTCAATGCAACCATGAATATGATTATTCCTACTATATTGAGCATCATACATATAACGATTATAGTAGGGATCTTCACTCGTAAATACATTAGTCAGATAGCTAGAATTCTGATCACTATAACTAGAAAAAGGTTCATTCAAAAAAGAATGATCGTTGTCAATCTCAAAAATCTGATTTTCAATATCAAAAACTACAAAAGTGTCATCGGAGATGAAATTCTCATTGTCTTTAACGCCGAATAAATGATCAACATTACTGCAACTAGAATTGTCACGATCCTCCCAACTCTGAATGTTTTTAACCGTATCTTTTCTATTCGGATCTTCACCGGTAGTTTCAATAGGACCAAGACTGCTATTTAGCCCACACCTGCGTTCGAACTCCTTCTGAAACGAATAAATCCTCCACTTTTCCATAGAGTTTTCTTGCCCCTATTTGCATGAAAATACAATAGATGGAATAGTTGTTCGATCAACAAATAAAAAATTTAGAAAAAATTGATTTGAATATCTT